CATTACATAATCCATTTTAGGGATTGGCGACTTACCCATTCAATGACTTTGGCACCGGACGTTCCCAAAATGGATAGTGTACTTTCGAGTCGGGTTAATTCAATAATAGACGCCTGTTGGCATTCCAACCTTCGTTCTCCTTTCAGGGCCTATCCGAAAAGAAAGAGAATTCAATACTTCTTGGTTGTGAATATCTGAATAGGACAAACCGCCCCGTGGATCTCTTTGCTTCGGAACAAAACAATTAGAATTAGGCTCGGTCAACTGGAATGTGTATTATCGATATAGGGGATCTTCTCAATTGAGAAGATCCATCGACCTGAGACGAAGAGAAAGAAAAGTCTATCTATTTTTTTTTTAGTTATTCAGTTAAACCGATGATTCGTTATTGGAGCAGATAGCAACAACCATCTCATCTGAGAAAAGCCATCTTTTTCTCAACAATGTCTTTGTCATTTGATCCAATAGCGTTTCGTTAGATAGGAACAGATTTGATAAATATTGATAACTCTCAGATAGAGTATTAGAACGGAAAAATCCATTAGATAATGAACTATTGATTCTAAGCCATCTCTGGCAATGAATCAACAATTCAAAATGCTTTTCTTGCGTATTCTTGATAAACCAGTGTTTATATATAGATGTAGGAAGATCTGCTTGGGAAGTAAGAAGTCCCCTTGACATCTCTTCATCTGTAAAGAATTGTCGATGTGAAAACACAGAGACAAAAGGCTGATCTTTGAATAGGAAAAAGAGTGGATCCGCGGGGTCCCAAATGAATTGGCTTATTCGAAAAAAGCCTTGTTCTTTGGAAGATCTATGTCGTGTCTGGTACTGCATGGTTCCACCCTGCAAGAACTCTGAATCATTCTCTTGAAGCTCATCCTCTTCATCATAAATGATCCGCTTGTCCCGAAATGACCTGGCCCAATAGGGAAATGCCAATTCATTGGGCCTTTCGATACAATCAAATAGAAAGCCCCAAGGGCGCCATATTCTAGGAGCCCAAACGATGTGATTGAAAAAATCCTCATCTATCTGTTGCGGGTCGAGGACTCCCCCCCCTTCTTCAAACTCCGATTCATATTTTTCAAATCTCTGATCAACGATAGAATAAGATCCATTTTGAATCATATTTAAGGGATTCCTTGGTTCGGACCGAAGAAGCAATGTCACTCGATCATTATCAAACTGACTGCAATCTTTTTCTGTCCGTGAGGATCCCACCAGAGCGCCTTCTACTTCTAATAGGCCATGAACTAGATCAGAATTATTCTCAACGAGTCCATAAGACGCGATCCCATTTTTTTCATCAGGTCCGGGTAGAGACCAAAGGTCTTGAGCGACCGATCCGGCAGAACAACTCAAAAGATAAAGAAGTATCGTTAATTTCTTCATACTCGTTCCAAGTTCGAAGTACCATTTGTACAAATAAGAATCCCCCCCGTTACATGATTTCTTCTTCATATAGATAGATATAGGATCTATGGAGCAATTACTTAGAAGTACATTTTGTGAAACAGCCCTTCCTATTTGATAGAAAAGGATCCCATGATCCTGAACGGATCTTACCTGAGATCGGAAATCCCAAGTTTGTCTATGAAGAACAGATCTAATTATATTAGTGTCTATGATGGATTTTTTTTGTATAATACTAATCGATAGGGCCTCATTGGTAAGTGCTACAAGATCTCGTACATTTGAACCCATCGTTGTGGACCCGAATCCATTAGTATGGGACATTTTCTTTTCCAAGTGAAATCCCCTAGTATATGAAAGAGTGAAAAAGTGTTTTCGTTGTTGTGGAATAAGAAGCCTTCGTATCTTAATGCATGTATTTAATTTATTCGGAGCTATTAGAGCTGGATCTACTTTTTTGGGAATATGAGTCGAAGCAATAACAAGAATATTTCTAGTGGAACATCTTTCACAATCCCTGGAGAGATAGTTCACTAAAAGACCGAGGGATAAGTAATTTGACTCATTCACATCCAGATCATGAATGTTTGGAATCCATATTATGCAAGGAGACATTGCTTTTGCTAATTCGAATTGAAAGGTGATATAAAATCGGTCTATTTCTGGCATCATACCCATAGTTAGCGTATTCATGATAGTTAGAAGCTCCAGCTCCATATCAAGGTCACGGTCAATATCGTCACTATGATCAATATCGTCACTATCGTCACTATCATCAATAAGAAAACCCTTAGGCTTGTTATCCAGGAACTTGTTCAGAAATACTGTAATGAAAGGAACATAGGAGTTTGTCGATAGGTATTTGACCAAATAGGATCGTCCAGTTCCTATAGAACCTATCACTAAAATACCCCTACTAGGGGGGGGTAGGGCTAAGCGGAGCGAAAAGGGTTTTCCATGAGATGGGAAATGAAAACTATTAGCCCCCCACAGGGTTTGTGAATAAGTAATTGTCTGAGAATTAGCAAGGAATATCCGTCTTTCTGCTAAACAGGATGTATTGAACTTATAAATCATTAGA